GTATTTCCCCGTTCTCTTCCCCGATCGAGATATCCTCTGTTTCGCCCAAGAAAGATTAATTGAATCATCAAAAATTTGGAGCGTGAAGTGCAATTAGATACATTTTTGGGGGAATTCAGATTACTATTATAATTAGAAAAATTTATGGTTAGCTTAGTGGAACTAAAAAACTTAAGTATCCAGGCTCCGTTTAGAAAAAGCCCAATTGGAAATAGATCTATGATTACTATTTGTATCATAAACGATTTCTTTTTGTAAAGAGAAGCCATCTCAAACTCTTAATCAATCGAGTAATATTAATATGCATGAATACATACAATTTTTGGCGGAAGGCATAAAAATTGAAAAAGGGGGGAAGTCATAACAAAAAGAAATGGTAATGGAATCATTTGTCCTATATGTACAAATAAAAATCGGGCGTATCCTTACCCGGAGTAGAGCATAAACCTAAAAAGATTAACAGGGCCCATTCAGGAACAAGAAAACGACATTGTGATTTGGATTAGATCTCGATGAAACAATATATCAATAAGAAGTTAATTCGATAAGTTTAGTGACTTCTTTTTTTTTTCTTTTCTATTATTTTTATATTACAAGAATACAAGAATATTATACGAAAAGGAGCAAAAACCTGTCTTTTTTTAAAAATCGAAGAAAAGTCCTTTCGTTAGAAGTCAGAAAGAGCCTTCTACGAATATAAAAAAAGAAAGAGGATTGGAATCTGCACATTGATTCTTTTTTTTTGCAATTTTTTGTTGAACCGTATGCACCAAAAGGCGCCTGTACGGTTCGTAAGGGATATAATTTTACCCTAATCAACCGACTTTATCGAGAAAGATTACTTTTTTTAGGACAAGAGGTTGATAGCGAGATCTCGAACCAACTTATTGGTCTTATGGTATATCTCAGTATAGAGAATGATACCAAAGATCTCTATTTGTTTATAAACTCTCCCGGCGGATGGGTTATACCTGGAGTGGCTATTTATGATACAATGCAATTTGTGCGACCAGATGTACAGACAATATGCATGGGATTAGCCGCTTCAATGGGATCTTTTATCTTGGCCGGAGGAGAAATTACCAAACGTCTAGCATTCCCTCACGCTCGGCGCCAATGAGGTTTTTATTTGAGAGAAAAAAATAAGACTATGCCTTCGCCATATGAATATTAAGTAATAATAGCATGGCACTTTGAATTCGATATCAAAATAAAACAATTTTTATTGTTTTTTCAAAACATTTGATTATGTATCGAGAGAGTAGTATGAGATAAAAGGTATTTCCTGTTTTTTATATTGGAGATTCCAGTTCAGCGTCACAAACTTTTTTATTTTCACACCGGGGGCTTAGTTGTATTCTGAAAGAGTTCGAAAATAAAAAAAAAAGATTATTTTTTTCCTTAATTTTACAAAAAGCAACTTTGGGATTGCTGAAACACAGACAAACCAAATAATCTTAATAATAAATAAATAATATAAATATATATAAAGCAACGGAACCATCATAGTATTTTTGAACTCCTACGAAAGGAAGGGTGGTAATTTGATCATTTACCGATCTGGGTCTGATAGATCCTATTTTTTTCTTTGATGGAAGGTAAAGGTCAATTTTATTATAGAGCCGTATGCAATGCATAAAAGATGCCCGTACGGTTGTGGTTGTTCAATTCTGTCTTTTTTTATTTTTATTCTTTATCTTTCTTTTCTATTCATCATGCAAAATAGAGGAACCCCTCTTTTGTTATACCATCAGGGTAATGATTCATCAACCTGCTAGTTCTTTTTATGAGGCACAAACGGGAGAATTTATCCTGGAAGCGGAAGAGCTGCTAAAACTGCGTGAAACCCTCACAAGGGTTTATGTACAAAGAACGGACAAACCCTTATGGGTTGTCTCGGAAGACATGGAAAGAGATGTTTTTATGTCAGCAACAGAAGCCCAAGCTTATGGAATTGTTGATGTTGTAGCGGTGGTTGAGTGAAAAGCCCGGATTTTTTTCGCGCAAATTCTCGATTTCATATTTTATATTTTTGCTGAATTTACTAGAAAATTAAATAGAAGTAATTAAAAATCATCAGGTTAGGATCGATCTAAACCAGCCCATTATTTATATGATATGATTCAACATGCCAACTATTAAACAACTTATTAGAAATACAAGACAGCCAATCAGAAATGTCACAAAATCCCCCGCGCTTCGGGGATGCCCTCAGCGTCGAGGAACATGTACTAGGGTGTATGTGCGACTCGTTCAGATCATGAGCTGGGATAAAAGAAAGAAAACCTTTTTTAGTATCAATGATCAGTACCGGGGAATAGGATAGAATAGAAAAAGAAGTCCGTTCAATTCAGTATAAAAACAGTATAAAAAAAAGAATCTATCCATTCTATTGTGTATGAAATTTATGGTTTCCGTTGGTGCAAATCCAATCACCTCAATTTAAGATGAGAAGCAATTCTCCATTGGTAGCAAATGGTTATCCATTAAGCGGAGAAAATCCTACTTAAAAATAAAAACATAAAACTTAGGCCCCTCTTGCAAGAACGGACTAACAGGGTTAGCTACCCAGCCAACTTTCATAATTAAATACCGTTACTGTGTAAGTAGATCTAATCGTGAAAGACCTATTACTGGATAATTCATGGGTAGAGCCAAAGAATGTGAACTATACAAGTTACCAATAACATTGATTAAATGAAGTAAAGGCTCCGGTGTATAGAGAAAACCTCACCGTTTAAGAAGTAACCATATAAACGAAGGAAGCCACTATTTCTTTATCCATTTATATTTTTTATTTATTATATTTTGATACCTAGTAAAATGAAATTTCTTATTTCGAAGTGAAATGTCTAGAAAAAAGAAAAATAGCGGTCGGGAAGGTTATAGTAGCCAAAGTCATTGGAATTTTTAGTTTATACATTGGAAAAAAGCTTTGTTATTAATAGACTAGGAAAGGGAAAAAGAATAACTGAAAGAAAGGAAATCTATTAGTTATTCGTCAAAGTTTCATTTATTCAATGACCAGAATTAGACGGGGAAATATAGCTCGGAGACGTAGAACAAAAATTCGTTTATTTGCATCAAGCTTTCGAGGGGCTCATTCAAGACTTACTCGAACAATTACTCAACAGAAAATAAGAGCTTTGGTTTCGTCGCATCGGGATAGGGATAAGCAAAAGATAAATTTTCGCCGTTTGTGGATCACTCGAATAAACGCAGTAATTCGTGAAATAGGGGTATCCTATAGTTATAGTAGATTAATACACGACCTATATAAGAAACAGGTGCTTCTTAATCGTAAAATACTTGCACAAATAGCTATATCAAATAAAAATTGTCTTTATATGATTTCCAATGAGATCATAAAAGAAGTAGATTGGAAAGAATCCACCGGAATAATTTAAACGGAGTTCCCCGGAGAATGAACTCCGGGAGGGTAAAGTCAAAATAAATATGATAAAAAAATAGTAAAACTGAATGAACACACTCAAAAAAAAATTTTTATTCTTGCCCGATTCTTTTTTTTCTTACGACACGATAATTCAATACATATTTTTCATATTTTTCGAACAAAACATCAATCTGCGTTTGAGTTCGGATTTTACTTTTTTTTAGTCAAGTGAAGAAAGAGTAAGCCTATTTATTTCTGGCTCGAAGACCCGCAGTTCTGGTGGTCGACTCGGTTCTTTCAAACTGTTTCTCATTATTAAGAAAGGGTAACAAAGATAAAATACGAGCTTGTTTTATAGCAATAGTAATTAATCGTTGTTGTTTCAAGGTCAATCTATTCACCCGTCTAGATAATATTTTTCCTTGTTCGCTAATAAATCGACTAATTAAACTCATGTTTCTATAATCAATTCGATCCCCCGATTGAATCGGGGGCAAACGCCTACGAAAAGATCGCTTGGATTTAAGAAAAGGCCGCTTGGATTTATCCATGGTTTGTTTAGTTTATTCCTTATCCCGAAAATCCTATTTCGGTCGGATCTAAAATGAATTAGAAGAAATAGGATTTGGTTTGTTTATATTTAATTATGTTATGTTATATATATAATATTTAACTATGTTCTATATAGAAATGTCATTTTTACCCTTCCTTGGAAGGGTTACATACAAGTGCTCGATTCGATCTATTTCTTTATCTCCCCATGAATCATATGTTTGTAACAAAATGGACAGAATTTTCTCAATTCCAATCGATTAGGCGTGTTGTGACGATTCTTTTCAGTAATATATCTGGAAATACCCGTTGATACCTTATTAACACCGTTTCGAACACAACCGGTACATTCCAAAATAACCGTTATTCGGACATCTTTTCCCTTGGCCATGAACCCCCTTTGGATTTTTGATTTACTCAACTCTTCTATTTTCGATCCGAAACGAAGAAGAAGGAAGGAAGGATAAATAGAAGTTATTAACTTGAAATCCAATTATGAAAACTTTCGCTGCAATCAATATACTAAAAAAATTTCTAAACTTTATTTCAAATTAAAATCACAGTATTTCATTTACATTTAAGTACCTTGTATAAGAGTCTTGTCCTAGATCTAAGCCCCACCCTGTTTATTCTACCTCCATCCCTAGTTAATTTTTGAATTGAATAATTTATTTAATTCAAACTTGAACCCAAGTCTCGAAGCTGTTGAATACACCTTTTCTTTTTTTCTCTTTCCTCCCTCTTATTCTAAAAGGGAAAAAAGAGAAAAAGGGGGCAAAAGATTAGTCACAAATATTTAATTGTATCTCGAATCTCCGTTATTTGGTACCGTATCAATAACTAGAATCAAAAAAAGGGGAATGTCAATGCATCTGGGAAAAAACGATTAATCTCTATCAATAGACCTGCTAAAGACCCGAACCATAGAGTACTTAATACCGGTGCCACGGAAAGATATGTTTTTAGATCTCGCATTGAAAAATCTCCTTCCTTCTTTTATTGTAATCTAAAATGGTAATACATAAATGATCAGATGCATATGCAGTTAAGAACC